CTACCGCGAAGGCTATGAATTTAGATGTGGAGAGCAAATTGAAGAAATGACCTTAAATCTATGTGTACTGACTCCTAATCGAATTGTTTGGAATTCAGAAGTGAAAGAAATTATTTTATCGACTAATAGTGGCCAAATTGGTGTATTACCAAATCACGCACCTATTGCCACGGCTGTAGATATAGGCATTTTGAGAATACGTCTTAACGACCAATGGTTAACAATAGCTCTGATGGGCGGTTTCGCTAGAATAGGCAATAATGAAATTACTATTTTAGTAAATGATGCAGAAAGGGGTAGTGACATTGATCCGCAAGAAGCTCAACAAACTCTTGAAATAACTGAAGCTAACTTGAGGAGCGCGGAAGGCAAGAGACAAACAATTGAAGCAAATTTAGCTCTCAGACGAGCTAAAACGCGAGTAGAGGCTATCAATGCTCATAACTAGTTGTTTTGGGTGCGTCCTAATAATAAAAAGAAGTTCTGTTTATACACCATATTTTTATTCTGCCGATTGAATCCAATTAAGTGTAATCAGATTTTGATGCAACAAAAAAAGATTCAATAAATAAAATAGAATATGAGTAGTGGGGTATGGAAAAGATACAAAAAAAATAAGTGAGTATGAGTAGAAATACTTATTAGATACCACTTACTGCGGTATCTAATAAGCTCTACCTACTATTGGATTTGAACCAATGACTCCTGCCGTATGAAAGCAATACTCTAACCACTGGGTTAAGTAGGTCATTTATCATCATAAAGAGAAACAAAAGGAACCTGTCACATCGATAGATTATAGATGGAATATTCGTTCTAAGCAATACCCACCCTTGGCAGGAAACAGATCAGAGAGCTATCATGTCGGATCATGCAGTATTCGCCTTGACAAGAAATGATATACATGATAAAATATTTATCACAAACACAAGGGCTATAGCTCAGTTAGGTAGAGCACCTCGTTTACACGCGCGCCAATGTTTTTTCAGAGGAGTCCATCATGTAATCAACAGAATTTATCTTAGTAAAAATCGATGTCTTACTCCATGGATTCGAAGGAACAAGAGAACAATAGCCTGACAAACGGTTGGTTGGTCCAATTGAGGTGCCAATTTGGGCGCCAAATAGAACCCATCATCATCATTTGATAATTGATAAGGTGAATATCCAGTCCATTCAATGCTAGGCATAATGAGTATAAGGACCTCAAAAAAATCTCTTTTCGTCCTATGAACTTGAAGGTGTATGAAGTTTCATATTTGACGCTTTGGGCAGAGCATAGCGACAGAGACTCCATTTAACTTAACTTAGGTTGATCTGGGCCGAAGGCAGACCTACGTCAAGATAACTCTTTTTTGAAACACTTTGGTATTGCTACTGAATAAAAATAAAGAACCAGAGCACGCGGAACCATCTCATTATTTTTCGGTTAAGAAAAAGGATGGCGGACTCGCTGATATTTATATCAGTTGATGAAAGAGCCCAATGCAAAAAAAAAATGCATGTTGGGTCTTTGAAACAGTTCGAATCATTTCGATAATAATAAGTTAGATCTGTTTTACCGAGAAGGTCTACGGTTCGAGTCCGTATAGCCCTAATTTTTCATTAATGTTAATTTTTTATTAACATTAACATTAATAATTTTTTATTTCTTGTTATTTGAAATTTGAATGCCTTTTCTTTAGAGAGAACCCAAGGCCCGGTGAAAGAGAGAGTTTTATTTGTATACGAGCATGATATGTCTATACCATATCGAAATAGAATAGAAAAAAATCGAAAGAAAAAAGAAAGAAATTAGTATAGTATAATAGAAATAATAAATAGGATTTGAGATTCGATGAATCTTGAAACGAGACATATGGCCCACAGCAACTAAAAAAACTAGTCGGTTCGATCCAAATTAATTGGTATTTGGACTAAATAGTTATGAATGAATTCACAATTACAATTTGAATCAACTAATACGAATCTGGTAGATTTTATTTTCCACATTCATAGGAGTGCTTCTATGTTTCTGCTTCACGAATATGATATTTTCTGGGCATTTCTAATAATATCAAGTGTTATTCCTATTTTGGCATTTATAATTTCCGGAGTTTTGGCCCCGATTAATGAAGGACCAGAGAAACTTTCTAGTTATGAATCGGGTATAGAACCAATGGGCGATGCTTGGTTACAATTCCGAATCCGGTATTATATGTTTGCGCTAGTTTTTGTTGTTTTTGATGTTGAAACGGTTTTTCTTTATCCGTGGGCGATGAGTTTCGATGTATTGGGTGTATCTGTATTTATAGAAGCTTTAATTTTCGTGCTTATCCTAATTGTTGGTTTAGTTTATGCATGGCGAAAAGGAGCATTGGAATGGTCTTAGCTCCTGAATATTCAGAGAATCAAAATTCAAAAATAAGAAAAAAAATGAAATGGAGACAATACAATTATGAATTCCATTGAGTTTCCGTTACTTGATCGAACAACCCAAAATTCAGTTATTTCAACTACA